ATGCCAAGTATAGCTCGTAATAATCTATCCTCCGGGGCATATGAGGATTCGCTCGCTGTCTGAGGTGTTAATTTACCTACTAAAATATCACCTGTTTCTATCCAAGATCCCAGCATCACAATTCCGTTTCTGTCTAAATTTCGGAGTAAATGAGCTTCCAAATGCGGGATCTCCTTAGTGATTCTTTCAGGACCTTGACTTGTTACATGAGTCTGAATTTCATATTTCTGGATGTGAAAAGAAGTATAAATATCTTTATAAACCAGACGTTCGCTAATTAGTACTGCGTCTTCAAAATTGTAACCTTCCCATGGCATATAAGCTACTAATACATTTTTTCCTAAAGCGAGTTCCCCACCAGCTGTAGCCGCACCGCCCGCTAGAATTTGTCCCTTTTTAATGTATTTACCCCGCTGAACCTGAGTTTTTTGATTCATACAAGTATTTTTGTTGGAACGTTGATACATAACCAATGGAATGCTTAGAATATTCCCATTACTTGAGAAAATGATCTTTTGAGTATCAGTATAAATGATTTTTCCCTTGCGTTCGGCTATAACTGAAACCCCCGAATCTAGAGCCGTTTGTCCTTCCAACCCAGTTCCAACAATGCACTTCTCGGACCGAGAAAGGGGAACTGCTTGGCGCTGCATATTAGAACTCATTAAAGCTCGATTCGCATCATTATGCTCAATAAAAGGAATGAGGGAAGCTCCTATAGAAAAATATTGGAAGGGAAAAATGCTTCTAAGATGAATATCTTCCCATGCAATAGTCAGGAATTCTTGACGATATCGAGCTGGAACAACCTGTTGTTCTTGAATATCCCGATTCAAAGCCAAAGAATTTCCTGCTGCTACCATATAATATTCATCTCTATTTGGTGATAAATAAACCATATGTGCCTCTTTTGATCTCTCAGATAATCCATAAAAAGGACTCTCTATAGATCCCCAATAACCAACCTTAACATGAATAGCTAATGATCCCATAAGTCCAACATTGATTCCTTCGGACGTGTCAATTGGACAAATACGTCCATAGTGACTCGGGTGGATATCTCGTATTCGAAAACTAGCAGTTCGTCCCGTCAATCCTCCAGGACCCAAATAACTCCATTTTCGCCCATGAACAATTTGTGTCAACGGATTAGTTCGATCCAAAACTTGAGATAAAGGGTGTAGGCCAAAAAACGATTCATAAGTAGTTGTTAATGAAGTTGAAGTTACCAAATTTTGAGGAGTCGGTATCAATTTATGCCTGATTGCTCCACATATAGTTCCTCGAACCGTATTTTCTAAACGAACAAGAGCCAATCCAAATTGATCCTGTAATAGATCTGCTACAGAACGAATACGTTTATTTTTCAAGTGACTCATATCGTCAAGTGTACCCATTCCCAATTTCATTCCAATCAAATGATCCACAGCAGCCAATAAATCTCGTGGTAACAAAAATGTATTGTTTTGGGGTATATCAAGATTAAGTCTCCGGTTCATATTTCGTCGACCAATCTTTCCTAACTCACATCTTTGTTGAAAAAATTTCTTTTGTAATTCCTTGCATAAGGACTCAGAAAATACTGGATCCCCCCCTACACAGGCAAATTGTTGATAAAACTCCAAAATAGCATTTTCTTTTGACCCAATCTTTTTTTTCTCTTTATCATTCGGGAAAGACAAAAAAATCTCAGGGTAACAAACATTATCTAAAATTTCTCTTATATTCGAACCCATAGCTGATGATAGAACTAGAATAGATATTTTTTGTTTTCTACTTACACGGGCCCATATCCTTGCTTTTCTATCAATTTCTAATTCCGACCTTCCCCCCCAATCCGATATTATAGTACTGGTATAGACAGAAACTCCATTATGTTCCAATTCTGAACGATAGTAAATACCGGGACTTTGCAATATTTGGTTGATCACAATTCGGTATATTCCATTTACTATAGAGGTTCCAAAAGAATTCATTATAGGGATGTTTCCAATAAAAACGGTTTGTTCTTGCATATTTCTACCCGTTTTCCAAATTAAGACCGCGGGTACATATAATTCAGAAGAATATGTGAGTGATTCATACACAGCATCTCTTTCTGTTATCAAGGGCTCTACCAATTGATATGTTTCCACAAATAATTTAAATTCAATTTCTTGATCTCTATCTTCAATTTTTTGAAACTTATGAAATTCTTCCGCTAAGCCCTGATTAATGAACCTACAAAATCCCTCAAATTGTATCTGACTAAATCCAGGTATTGTGGACATTCCCTCATTTCCATTCTGGAGCATCTTAATCTGAAGTTTCCTCTTTATTGAAAAAATTCCATTATCAGCTTTTGGCTCACTATTCATCGAACCCTACCAATTGATCTAGCAATGATGGAATGGATATTCTGTTTACTGAATCACATAAAATTTTAGTCAACTCCATCTATATATATCGTATGAACGAAAGCAAGACAGAGAAATGAAGGGCATTTTCGATGCAAGTTCAAATTTGATCTTGAGACAGGTACAAATAGAAAGAAATGGAAATTAATAAAGCATTCCTGGGAAAAATTCTGTCACTTAGGCTGATGCAATCTTTTATCGGATATAAAAATTGATCCAATTTAGACCTAATACCTAATTCTTTTATTATGATATTAATGATATTATGATCAGCGTACAAAAAAAGATATGATATTAATGATATTATGATCAGCGTACAAAAAAAGAAAAAATCAATGATTTTAGGATTGAATCTGTTCTCTATGAATGGGATAAAAACAGAAGAATCAGGAACAACATAAAGTTTCCTTTTTTTTTAGCACACGCAATTTAATGTTCAAAAAGGAATTCGCAAATCTTTTTTTGGTAGTAAAATTTATAAAATACAATGGAATTGCGTACGTATATAGTCATAGGAGTTAGGAAGTACATGACGATATAGCTATCCGTATATCACATCTTTTATAAGAATTCAACCTAGGTTAGGTCATACTCTATCATAATGTCTATCTTTTATTCATATTCAATGAAATATTCAAGCACGATGATCCTATAATAGGGATATGTGCATAAGAAATAGACCCGGCTTGGTATCCACGTATACCAATTTCTGTTCTAGAATTTACACTTTTCTGGGGTTTACATATACACATAGATTGTATTATAATGACATAATTAGAATTAGAATTGATCATGTAATGGATAATGATTAGTCGTAAATCAATTGGATTTTGCATCCATTAAGATAAGGAGATACAAAATGAAGAGCTGTTCGCTAATTCAAAGTAAGAAAAGTAAGTAAGAGTAAAAGAGTAATATTTAAATAGTAAATAGTTAATGGAGTAAAGAGTAATTTATTCGAAATTGAATAGAATTCTAGAATTCTAATATATAGAATTTCTTTCTTCTTTATTCTTCTTAATTTCTTTATCTGTTTTGGATGTAATTTATGTAATTTGGCGACATGGCCAAGTGGTAAGGCGGGGGACTGCAAATCCTTTATCCCCGGTTCGAATCTGGGTGTCGCCTGATCAACAAAAAAATACTTGGAATTTATTAATCCTGTTGATCGAACTTGACGAATTCTTGCCCCGCAAAAGCATAGGCAAGGGCTAGGTCCGTCGATACTTAATTTTGAGAACCATAGGTCCTATAAAAGACTGTCATCTTTTTTCTCAAAATCTGGGTTTTGAGTGTGGCTCAAAAAAGTACCAATAAATCTGAAGCAACCCAATCTTATGAAAGATTGGTTTGGGCTATTCTGAATTGAATCAAATAAAAGGAATAGCAAGAATTCATTCTGGAGAACTATGAAAGTAAGAAGTCGGAAATATTGGTATACAAACCAAAGGTTCCTAAGAGACACTCCTTTTTGGCTACTAAGGTTTAATAAAAGATTCTAAAAAAGACTATAAAGACTCCCTAATTCTTTTATACTTCGTTTTTTTTTTACACTTTTCTTAATATTGAGGTAACTCTGTTTGCGATGAAATTAGATTGGTAATTAGATTGGTATAGGCTGATATGGTAAATTCATTTAAGAATTGTGGCAAAGAACTGAAGATACTTTAGTATTCAGGACTCACTAGAGGTTCTGAATACTGTTCATAAATTGAATCAGAATGGCTGACTGGCTCTTTTTTGTATTTGTATTGTATCTTTTATTTTTTCTTATTCTATTTTTTTTTTAATTCTTTGCTATTTCATTCAATAGAATTCTATTGAATAAGAAATCTATGAATTTCTTATGAGTGGATTCATTAAAGTGTTTCATAAAAAACCATAAGTAAGAATCCTGTTTTGACTCTGCACCATTGATTCCACTATGATTATGAATCAATAATGGAATCATTCCTTAATATCATAAAGATATAGGGGGCATCATTCGTATGGATATAGTAAGTTTCGCTTGGGCTGCTTTAATGGTAGTGTTTACATTTTCTCTTTCACTTGTAGTATGGGGAAGGAGTGGGCTTTAGAGCTAGGAATAATACTTTACTGAAAAATATACTTCTATCAATTGTGATCCTTTTGCAAAAGCTTAAAAAAAAACTTGACTTGCTTTAGTTTATCTATATCTATATATTATTTCTTAGATATTTAGATATCTTAGTAGTATTCTATTCTTACTAATATTATATTATTCTATTAGAATTAGATTATTAGATTTCTCTAATTCTTTAATATATGATATAGTCTTTATATGGTATATAATATGATATGATATATAGTATATAGATATATAGTATATGCCCATCTTCCTACATTAATTCTTTCAATGAGCCCCGGATCCATATAAATAAGCATAAGAAGAGATATAAAAAATGAGGAATTCAAGGAGTTGGGCTTGCAATGCTTTTGGATTGATCAAAAAGCATACAAATGGGTAAAAAATTTAAGATTTGAGGGCTATTTCATTTTGATATACGTCTTTTTGATATACGTCTAATATATATATTATTACTTATTATTACTTAGATATAGATATCTATATAGATATAGATA